GTTAATGTAGCTTAAAACCAAAGCAAGGCACTGAAAATGCCTAGATGAGTACACCAACTCCATAAACATATAGGTTTGGTCCTGGCCTTCCTGTTGTCTTTTAATAAACTTACACATGCAAGCATCCACATCCCAGTGAGAATGCCCTCCAGGTCAATAGGACTAAGAGGAGCTGGTATCAAGCACACACTCGTAGCTCACGACACCTTGCTTAACCACACCCCCACGGGAAACAGCAGTGATAAAAATTAAGCCATAAACGAAAGTTTGACTAAGTTATGTTAATTAGGGTTGGTAAATTTCGTGCCAGCCACCGCGGCCATACGATTAACCCAAGCTAACAGGAGTACGGCGTAAAACGTGTCAAAGCAGTATACCAAATAGAGTTAAATCTTAATTAAGCTGTAAAAAGCCATAATTATTGTAAAAATAAATAACGAAAGTAACTCTACAATAGCCAACACACTATAGCTAAGACCCAAACTGGGATTAGATACCCCACTATGCTTAGCCCTAAACACAGATAATTATATAAACAAAATTATTCGCCAGAGTACTACTAGCGACAGCTTAAAACTCAAAGGACTTGGCGGTGCTTCATATCCCTCTAGAGGAGCCTGTTCTATAATCGATAAACCCCGATAAACCTCACCAATTCTTGCTAATACAGTCTATATACCGCCATCTTCAGCAAACCCTAAAAAGGAACAAAAGTAAGCGTAATCATTACACATAAAAAAGTTAGGTCAAGGTGTAACCTATGAAATGGGAAGAAATGGGCTACATTTTCTTAAATCAAGAAAATTAACACACGAAAACTACTATGAAATTAGTAGTCAAAGGAGGATTTAGCAGTAAACTGAGAATAGAGTGCTTAGTTGAACCAGGCCATGAAGCACGCACACACCGCCCGTCACCCTCCTCAAATAAATACAATGTTTCAAAACTTATTTACATGCATTAACCACATGAGAGGAGATAAGTCGTAACAAGGTAAGCATACTGGAAGGTGTGCTTGGATAAATCAAGACATAGCTTAAATAAAGCATCTAGTTTACACCTAGAAGATTTTACACACCATGAATGTCTTGAACTAAGTCTAGCCCAAAAAATAATCCAAATTAAAACAAAAATAAAACAAAACATTTATCCCCTGATCTAAAGTATAGGAGATAGAAATTTTAAACATGGCGCTATAGAGAGAGTACCGTAAGGGAACGATGAAAGAAAAAATTAAAGTACAAAAAAGCAAAGATTACCCCTTGTACCTTTTGCATAATGAATTAACTAGCACAGAACTTAGCAAAACGAATTTTAGCTAAGTAACCCGAAACCAGACGAGCTACCCATAAACAGTTTATCAAGAACTAACTCATCTATGTGGCAAAATAGTGAGAAGATTTATGGGTAGAGGTGAAATGCCTAACGAGCCTGGTGATAGCTGGTTGTCCAGAAAATGAATATCAGTTCAGCTTTAAAGATACCAAAAATTTATACAAATCCCACTGAATCTTTAAAAGTTAGTCTAAAAAGGTACAGCCTTTTAGATAGAGGATACAACCTTAAATAGAGAGTAAGATCTAAAAATACCATAGTAGGCCCAAAAGCAGCCACCAATTAAGAAAGCGTTAAAGCTCAACAATGAGACTAATAAAAATCCCAAAAACAAATAGCCAACTCCTAGCCCTAATACTGGACTAATCTATTACAAAATAGAAGTGATAATGTTAATATGAGTAACAAGAAATATTTCTCCCTGCACAAGCTTAAGTCAGTAACTGATAATACCCTGACTATTAACAGCCAATAAAAACAACCCAACAATAAACAATTTATTAATCATAATGTTAATCCAACACAGGAGTGCACTCAAGGAAAGATTAAAAGAAGTAAAAGGAACTCGGCAAACACAAACCCCGCCTGTTTACCAAAAACATCACCTCCAGCATTCTTAGTATTGGAGGCACTGCCTGCCCAGTGACAATCGTTTAACGGCCGCGGTATCCTGACCGTGCAAAGGTAGCATAATCATTTGTTCTCTAAATAAGGACTTGTATGAATGGCCACACGAGGGTTTTACTGTCTCTTACTTCCAATCAGTGAAATTGACCTTCCCGTGAAGAGGCGGGAATTAATTAATAAGACGAGAAGACCCTATGGAGCTTTAACTAACCAACCCAAAGAAAACATACTAAACAACTCAGGAAATAACAATATTTTCTTATGGTTTGGCAGTTTCGGTTGGGGTGACCTCGGAGAATAAAAAATCCTCCGAACGATTCTAAAGACTAGACCTACAAGTCAAATCACTCAATCGCTCATTGATCCAAAAACTTGATCAACGGAACAAGTTACCCTAGGGATAACAGCGCAATCCTATTCAAGAGTCCATATCGACAATAGGGTTTACGACCTCGATGTTGGATCAGGACATCCAGATGGTGCAAAAGCTATCAAAGGTTCGTTTGTTCAACGATTAAAGTCCTACGTGATCTGAGTTCAGACCGGAGTAATCCAGGTCGGTTTCTATCTATTATGTATTTCTCCCAGTACGAAAGGACAAGAGAAATTAGGCCAACTTAAAATAAGCGCCTCAAATTAACTAATGACCTCATCTCAATTAGTAATACAATAAACCCTGCCCTAGAGACAGGGCTTAGTTAAGGTGGCAGAGCCCGGTAATTGCATAAAACTTAAACTTTTATACCCAGAGATTCAAATCCTCTCCTTAACAAGATGTTTATAATTAACATTCTAATACTTATTATTCCCATTCTACTAGCCGTAGCATTCCTTACATTAGTAGAACGAAAAGTTTTAGGCTACATACAGTTTCGGAAAGGCCCTAATGTTGTAGGCCCATACGGCCTGCTCCAACCAATCGCTGACGCAATCAAACTTTTCATCAAAGAGCCACTACGCCCCGCCACATCTTCGGTATCAATATTTATTCTAGCACCCATCTTAGCCCTAAGCCTAGCCCTAACCATGTGAATTCCCCTACCTATGCCCTATCCCCTAATCAACATCAACCTAGGAGTCCTGTTCATGCTAGCCATGTCAAGCCTAGCCGTATACTCCATCCTCTGATCAGGATGGGCTTCCAACTCAAAATACGCGCTAATCGGAGCCCTACGAGCAGTAGCACAAACAATCTCATACGAAGTAACACTAGCAATTATTCTACTATCAGTACTCCTAATAAACGGATCCTTTACTCTATCAACATTAATCATTACACAAGAACAAGTATGACTAATTTTTCCTGCATGACCCCTAGCAATAATGTGATTTATCTCAACACTAGCAGAAACAAACCGAGCCCCCTTTGACCTTACTGAGGGAGAATCAGAACTAGTATCAGGCTTCAACGTAGAATACGCAGCAGGACCATTCGCCCTATTTTTCATGGCAGAATACGCAAACATCATCATAATAAATATTTTTACAACAACTCTATTCCTAGGAGCATTCCACAATCCATACATACCAGAACTATACACAATTAACTTTACTATTAAATCCCTGCTATTAACAATCTCCTTCTTATGAATCCGAGCTTCCTACCCCCGATTCCGCTACGACCAACTAATGCACCTACTATGAAAAAGCTTCCTACCCTTAACACTAGCCTTATGTATGTGACACGTCTCAATACCTATTCTCCTAGCAGGCATCCCTCCACAAACATAAGAAATATGTCTGACAAAAGAGTTACTTTGATAGAGTAAATAATAGAGGTTCAAACCCTCTTATTTCTAGAACTATAGGAGTTGAACCTATCCCTAAGAATCCAAAACTCTTCGTGCTACCAAGTACACCAAATTCTAATAGTAAGGTCAGCTAATTAAGCTATCGGGCCCATACCCCGAAAATGTTGGTTTACACCCTTCCCATACTAATAAACCCAATCATCTTCATCATTATTTTATCAACCATTACACTAGGGACCATTATTGTTATAATTAGCTCCCACTGATTATTTATCTGAATCGGGTTTGAAATAAATATACTCGCCATCATCCCTATTATGATAAAAAACCACAACCCACGAGCCACGGAAGCATCAACCAAATACTTCCTAACTCAATCGACAGCCTCAATGCTATTAATAATAGCAGTCATTATTAACCTAATATTCTCAGGTCAATGAACCGTAATAAAACTATTCAACCCAGTAGCCTCAATAATTATAACAATGGCCCTAGCCATAAAACTGGGAATAGCCCCATTCCACTTCTGAGTGCCAGAAGTAACACAAGGCATCCCCCTATCCTCTGGCCTAATTCTACTTACATGACAAAAACTAGCACCCATATCCGTATTATACCAAATTTTTCCATCAATTAACCTTAACCTAATCCTAACTATATCGATCCTATCTATTATAATTGGGGGCTGAGGAGGACTTAACCAAACACAACTCCGAAAAATTATAGCCTATTCATCAATCGCCCACATAGGATGAATAACAGCAGTACTCCCCTATAACCCCACTATAACATTACTAAACCTAACCATCTATATTATTATAACCTCCACCATATTTATACTATTCATAGCTAACTCAACTACCACCACCCTATCACTATCACACACATGAAACAAAATACCTATCATAACAGTCTTGGTCCTAGTAACCCTCTTGTCAATAGGAGGCCTCCCTCCCCTATCAGGATTTATCCCAAAGTGAATAATCATTCAAGAAATGACAAAAAACGATAGCGTTATTTTACCAACCCTCATAGCAATCACAGCACTATTAAACCTATATTTCTATATACGACTCGCATATACCACTACACTAACCATATTTCCCTCCACTAATAACATAAAAATAAAATGACAATTTTTAACCACAAAACGAATGACTCTTCTACCAACAATAGTTGTATTATCCACTATGCTACTACCACTAACCCCAATACTACTAATCCTAGAATAGGAGTTTAGGTTAAAATAGACCAAGAGCCTTCAAAGCTCTAAGCAAGTATTACTTACTTAACTCCTGACAAGGATTGCAAGATTATACCTTACATCAACTGAACGCAAATCAATCACTTTAATTAAGCTAAATCCTCACTAGATTGGTGGGCTCCACCCCCACGAAACTTTAGTTAACAGCTAAACACCCTAACTAACTGGCTTCAATCTACTTCTCCCGCCGCGAGGAAAAAAAGGCGGGAGAAGCCCCGGCAGAATTAAAGCTGCTTCTCTGAATTTGCAATTCAACGTGTAAATTCACCACGGAGCCTGGTAAAAAGAGGAGTTAACCCCTGTCCTTAGATTTACAGTCTAATGCTTTACTCAGCCATTTTACCCATGTTCATCAACCGCTGATTATTTTCAACTAACCACAAAGATATCGGCACCCTATACTTGCTATTTGGTGCTTGAGCTGGCATAGTAGGGACAGCCCTAAGCCTATTGATCCGCGCCGAGTTAGGTCAACCCGGGACATTACTCGGAGATGACCAGATTTACAACGTAATTGTAACCGCACACGCATTCGTAATAATTTTCTTTATAGTAATACCTATTATAATTGGGGGATTTGGCAACTGACTCGTTCCCTTGATAATTGGAGCCCCTGATATAGCATTCCCCCGAATAAATAACATAAGTTTCTGACTTCTTCCTCCTTCTTTTCTTCTGCTATTAGCCTCATCTATAGTTGAAGCTGGAGCAGGAACCGGTTGAACCGTGTACCCTCCTTTAGCAGGTAACMTAGCCCACGCAGGAGCCTCAGTGGACCTGACCATTTTCTCTCTTCACTTAGCAGGTGTTTCCTCAATCTTAGGGGCTATTAATTTTATCACAACAATTATTAACATAAAACCTCCCGCAATATCACAATACCAAACCCCATTATTTGTATGGTCTGTGATGATCACAGCCGTACTGCTACTCCTCTCGCTTCCTGTACTAGCAGCCGGCATCACAATACTACTAACAGACCGGAATCTAAATACAACTTTCTTTGATCCAGCAGGAGGAGGAGACCCCATCCTATATCAACACTTATTTTGATTCTTTGGACACCCGGAAGTTTATATTCTTATTCTACCTGGATTTGGAATAATCTCTCATATTGTAACTTACTACTCAGGAAAAAAAGAACCATTTGGATACATAGGAATAGTTTGAGCTATAATATCAATTGGATTTTTAGGGTTTATTGTATGAGCCCACCACATATTCACAGTCGGAATAGACGTTGATACACGAGCCTATTTCACATCAGCCACTATAATTATTGCTATCCCAACTGGAGTAAAAGTCTTCAGTTGACTAGCAACACTTCACGGAGGCAATATCAAATGATCACCAGCTATAATATGGGCCCTGGGGTTTATTTTCCTTTTCACAGTAGGGGGCTTAACTGGAATTGTCCTAGCTAACTCCTCCCTAGACATTGTCCTTCACGATACATACTATGTAGTTGCACATTTCCACTATGTGCTGTCAATAGGAGCTGTATTTGCCATTATGGGGGGCTTCGTACACTGATTCCCATTGTTTTCAGGCTACACCCTTAATGACACATGAGCCAAAATCCACTTTGTAATCATATTTGTAGGTGTTAATATGACTTTTTTCCCGCAACACTTCCTAGGACTATCAGGCATGCCACGACGATACTCTGACTACCCGGACGCATATACAATGTGAAATACCATCTCATCAATGGGCTCATTTATCTCCCTAACAGCCGTTATACTTATAGTTTTTATCATCTGAGAAGCATTTGCATCTAAACGAGAAGTCTTGACCGTAGACTTAACCACAACAAACCTAGAGTGGTTAAACGGATGCCCTCCACCATACCACACATTTGAAGAACCAACATACGTTAACCTAAAATAAGAAAGGAAGGAATCGAACCCCCTATTATTGGTTTCAAGCCAACACCATAACCACTATGTCTCTCTCAGCTTATGAGGTGTTAGTAAAACATTACATAACTTTGTCAAAGTTAAATTACAAGTGAGAACCCTGTACATCTCTTATGGCATATCCCATACAACTAGGCCTCCAAGATGCAACATCACCAATCATAGAAGAGCTTTTACATTTCCACGATCACACACTAATAATCGTCTTTTTAATTAGCTCACTAGTACTTTACATTATTTCGTTAATACTAACAACAAAACTAACCCATACTAGCACAATAGATGCACAAGAGGTAGAAACAATCTGAACAATTTTACCCGCCATCATCTTAATCATGATTGCCCTCCCATCTCTACGAATCTTGTATATAATGGATGAAATTAACAACCCATATCTTACAGTGAAAACTATAGGACATCAATGATACTGAAGCTATGAGTACACAGATTATGAAGATTTAACCTTCGACTCCTACATAATTCCAACAACAGACCTAAAACCCGGGGAGTTACGACTACTAGAGGTTGATAACCGAGTCGTGTTACCTATAGAAGTAACAATCCGAATATTAGTCTCCTCTGAAGACGTGTTGCACTCATGGGCTGTACCCTCCCTAGGACTGAAAACAGATGCAATCCCAGGTCGCCTAAACCAGACAACTCTCATGTCATCTCGACCGGGCCTATATTACGGCCAATGCTCAGAAATCTGTGGGTCAAACCATAGTTTTATGCCTATTGTTCTTGAGCTAGTTCCACTAAAGTATTTTGAAAAATGATCTGCATCAATACTATAAAATCACTAAGAAGCTGTGCCAGCATTAACCTTTTAAGTTAAAGACTGAGAGAATAAAACTCTCCTTAGTGGTATGCCACAATTAGACACATCAACATGACTAATAATAATTATATCGATATTCCTGACCCTATTCATTGTTTTTCAACTAAAAATTTCAAAACACTACTTTTATCATAATCCACAACTAATTGCAATTAAACTATCAAAACAAAATACCCCCTGAGAAACAAAATGAACGAAAACCTATTTGCCTCTTTCATTACCCCAATAATTCTAGGCCTCCCCCTTGCAACCCTTATTGTTCTATTCCCTAGCCTATTATTTCCAACACCCAACCGACTAGTAAATAACCGCCTCATCTCCCTTCAACAATGAGCGCTCCAACTCGGATCAAAACAAATAATAGCTATCCACAACACCAAGGGACAAACATGGACACTAATACTAATGTCCCTAATCCTATTTATTGGATCAACAAACCTACTGGGTCTCCTGCCCCACTCATTCACACCAACCACACAACTGTCAATAAACCTAGGCATGGCTATCCCACTGTGAGCAGGAGCGGTTATCACAGGATTTCGTAACAAGACAAAAGCATCACTCGCACACTTCTTACCACAAGGAACACCAACCCCACTAATCCCAATGCTAGTCATTATTGAAACCATCAGCCTCTTTATTCAACCAGTAGCCCTAGCCGTACGACTAACAGCTAACATCACTGCAGGCCACCTACTAATTCACCTAATTGGAGGAGCTACACTTACATTGATGAACATTAGCACCACAACAGCTCTCATCACATTTATTATTTTAGTTCTATTAACAATCTTAGAATTTGCAGTAGCTATGATCCAAGCCTACGTATTTACCCTCTTAGTTAGCCTATACTTACATGACAACACATAATGACACACCAAACACATGCTTATCACATAGTAAACCCAAGCCCTTGACCCCTTACGGGAGCCCTATCCGCCCTACTAATAACATCTGGCCTAACCATATGATTCCACTTTAACTCAAAAATTCTATTAATGCTAGGCCTAACAACTAATATGCTCACAATATACCAATGATGGCGAGACATCGTCCGAGAAAGTACCTTTCAAGGACACCACACCCCAACTGTCCAAAAAGGCCTCCGCTATGGAATAATCCTATTTATTGTCTCTGAAGTCCTATTCTTCACCGGATTTTTCTGGGCATTTTACCACTCAAGCCTTGCTCCCACACCTGAATTAGGAGGCTGCTGACCACCAACAGGCATTCATCCACTCAATCCCCTAGAAGTCCCACTACTTAACACCTCCGTCTTACTAGCTTCAGGAGTCTCTATTACCTGGGCCCATCATAGCCTAATAGAAGGGAACCGCAACCACATACTACAAGCCCTATTTATTACCATTGCACTAGGAGTGTACTTTACGCTACTGCAAGCCTCAGAGTACTATGAAGCGCCATTCACTATCTCAGATGGAGTGTATGGCTCAACTTTCTTCGTGGCCACTGGTTTCCATGGTCTCCACGTCATTATTGGATCCACATTCTTAATTGTCTGCTTTTTTCGCCAACTAAAATTCCACTTTACCTCTAGTCACCACTTTGGCTTTGAAGCCGCTGCTTGATATTGACACTTTGTAGACGTAGTATGACTTTTCCTATACGTATCTATCTATTGATGAGGGTCATATTCTTTTAGTATTAACAAGTACAACTGACTTCCAATCAGTTAGTTTTGGTCTAACCCGAAAAAGAATAATAAATCTAATATTAGCTCTACTAACTAACTTTTCACTAGCCACACTACTCGTTATCATCGCATTCTGACTCCCTCAATTAAACCCATACTCAGAAAAAACGAGCCCATACGAATGCGGATTTGACCCTATAGGATCAGCCCGCCTTCCCTTTTCTATGAAATTTTTCCTAGTGGCTATCACATTCCTCCTATTTGACCTAGAAATTGCACTGCTACTACCACTACCATGAGCCTCACAAACAACCAACCTAAATACAATACTCACCATAGCCCTATTCCTAATTTCCCTACTAGCTGCAAGTCTAGCTTACGAGTGAACCCAAAAAGGACTAGAATGAACCGAATATGGTACTTAGTTTAAAACAAAATAAATGATTTCGACTCATTAGATTATGATTAAACTCATAATTACCAAATGTCCCTAGTATATATAAATATTATAATAGCGTTCATAGTGTCTCTCACAGGGTTATTAATATACCGATCTCACCTAATATCCTCACTCTTGTGCCTGGAAGGAATAATGCTATCCCTATTCGTTATAGCCGCCCTAACAATTCTAAACTCACATTACACCCTAGCCAGCATGATGCCCATTATTCTGCTAGTCTTTGCAGCCTGTGAAGCAGCCCTAGGACTATCCCTACTAGTAATGGTATCAAATACATACGGCACCGACTACGTACAGAATCTTAACCTACTTCAATGCTAAAATATATTATCCCCACAATAATACTCATACCCCTAACCTGATTATCAAAAAATAACATAATCTGAATTAATCCCACAACACATAGCCTACTGATCAGCCTTACAAGCCTACTACTTATAAACCAATTCGGTGATAACAGCCTTAACTTCTCACCAATATTCTTCTCCGACTCTCTATCTACCCCACTGCTAATTCTAACTATATGACTCCTCCCCCTAATACTAATAGCCAGCCAACACCATCTATCAAAGGAAAACTTAACTCGAAAAAAACTATTTATTACCATACTGATCTTATTACAACTGTTCCTAATTATAACTTTTACTGCCATAGAACTGATCCTGTTCTATATTCTATTTGAAGCAACACTTATTCCAACACTCATTATCATCACTCGATGGGGGAACCAAACAGAGCGTCTGAACGCAGGACTTTACTTCTTGTTTTATACACTAGCAGGCTCTCTACCCCTACTAGTTGCACTACTATATATTCAAAAAACAGTAGGAACCCTAAACTTTCTAGTATTACAGTACTGAGTACAACCCGTGCCCAGCTCCTGATCAAATGTTTTTATATGGCTAGCATGCATAATGGCTTTCATAGTAAAAATACCACTATATGGCCTCCACCTCTGACTGCCCAAAGCCCACGTAGAAGCCCCTATCGCAGGCTCTATAGTCCTCGCAGCAATCCTGCTAAAATTAGGAGGATATGGCATGCTCCGAATCACACTACTCTTAAACCCAACAACCGAATTTATAGCATATCCATTTATCATATTATCCCTATGAGGCATAATCATAACTAGCTCAATCTGTCTTCGCCAAACAGACCTAAAATCACTAATCGCATACTCCTCTGTAAGCCATATGGCGCTCGTCATCGTAGCAATTCTTATCCAAACACCCTGAAGCTACATAGGGGCTACTGCTCTAATAATCGCCCATGGCCTCACATCTTCTATACTATTCTGCTTAGCAAACTCCAATTATGAGCGAATCCACAGTCGAACCATAATCCTTGCCCGAGGCCTCCAAACACTCCTCCCACTAATGGCTGCCTGATGACTTCTAGCAAGCCTAACCAACCTGGCTCTACCCCCAACAATCAACCTAATCGGGGAGCTTTTCGTGGTTGTATCAACTTTCTCATGATCCAACATAACAATTATTCTAATAGGAGTAAATATAGTAATTACTGCCTTATACTCCTTATACATGCTGATTATAACTCAACGAGGAAAATACACCTACCATATCAATAATATCTCACCCTCTTTTACACGAGAAAACACACTAATATCCCTACACATTATCCCCCTATTACTTCTATCTCTAAACCCGAAAATTATCTTAGGTCCTTTGTACTGTAAATATAGTTTAAAAAAACATTAGATTGTGAATCTAACATTAGAAGCTTATCACCTTCTTATTTACCGAGAAAGTATGCAAGAACTGCTAATTCTATGCCCCATGCCTAATAGCATGGCTTTTTCAAACTTTTAAAGGATAGAAGTTATCCGTTGGTCTTAGGAACCAAAAAATTGGTGCAACTCCAAATAAAAGTAATAAATATATTCTCTTCCTTTACACTAATTACCCTTCTCCTGCTAACCATACCCGTAATAATAACAAGCTTTAACACCCACAAGACCCTTAATTACCCACTATACGTAAAAACAACCATCTCGTATGCCTTCATTACCAGCACCATCCCAATAATAATATTTATTCATACGGGCCAAGAGATAACTATCTCAAACTGACATTGACTAACCATCCAGACTCTCAAACTATCACTAAGCTTCAAAATAGACTACTTTTCAATAACATTCGTCCCAGTAGCACTGTTCGTCACATGATCCATTATAGAATTCTCAATATGATATATACACTCAGACCCTAATATTAACAAATTCTTTAAATATTTACTCTTATTTCTTATCACAATACTAATCCTCGTTACTGCAAACAACCTCTTCCAACTATTTATTGGATGAGAAGGCGTTGGAATCATATCATTCCTACTCATTGGGTGATGATACGGACGAGCAGACGCAAACACAGCAGCCCTACAAGCTATCCTATATAATCGTATCGGAGACATCGGCTTTATTCTAGCAATAGCATGATTCCTAACCAACCTGAATGCTTGAGACCTCCAACAAATCTTCATACTAAATCCAAGCAACTCTAGCATGCCCCTACTAGGTCTAGTACTAGCTGCAACCGGAAAATCCGCCCAATTCGGACTACATCCGTGACTCCCCTCCGCAATAGAAGGCCCAACCCCCGTCTCAGCATTACTCCACTCAAGCACAATAGTAGTAGCGGGTATTTTCCTGTTAATCCGTTTCCACCCATTAACAGAAAACAACAAACTTGCCCAATCCATTATACTATGTCTGGGAGCCATTACTACACTATTTACAGCAATATGCGCCCTAACCCAAAACGACATCAAAAAAATCGTAGCCTTCTCCACATCAAGTCAACTAGGCTTGATAATAGTAACAATCGGCATTAACCAACCCTATCTAGCATTTCTCCACATCTGCACCCACGCATTCTTTAAAGCCATATTATTCATATGCTCTGGCTCAATCATCCATAGCCTAAATGATGAACAAGACATCCGAAAAATAGGCGGCCTATTCAAAGCCATACCATTCACCACAACAGCCCTTATTGTCGGCAGCCTAGCATTAACAGGAATGCCTTTCCTCACAGGATTTTACTCCAAAGACCTAATCATTGAAGCCGCCAACACGTCGTATACCAACGCCTGAGCCCTATTATTAACTCTAATTGCCACCTCTTTCACAGCTATCTATAGCACTCGAATTATCTTCTTCGCACTTCTAGGACAACCCCGCTTCCCAGCCCTAGTAACCATTAATGAAAACAACCCCCTTCTAACCAACTCCATTAAACGCCTCCTGGTTGGTAGTCTCTTCGCGGGATTTATTATCTCCAACAGCATGCCTCCAATAACAATCCCCCAGATAACAATACCCTTCTACCTAAAAACAACAGCGCTGACAGTCACAATCCTAGGCTTTATTCTAGCCCTAGAAATCAGCAATATAACCCAAAACTTAAAACTCTACCACCCCTCAAATAGTTTCAAATTCTCCAACATGCTAGGATATTACCCCACAATCATACACCGCCTAATTCCCTATGCAAACCTAACAATAAGCCAAAAATCCGCATCTTCCCTCCTAGACTTAATCTGACTTGAAAAAATCTTACCAAAAACAATCTCACTCGCCCAAATAAAAATATCAATTATAGTAACAAACCAAAAAGGCCTAATTAAACTATATTTCCTCTCTTTCCTAGTTACAATCCTTGTTAGCATTATCCTATTTAATTTCCACGAGTAATCTCTATAATAACTACAACCCCAATAAACAAAGACCAACCAGTCACAATAACTAACCAAGTCCCATAACTGTATAAAGCCGCAATCCCTATAGCTTCCTCACTAAAAAACCCAGAGTCCCCCGTGTCATAAATTACTCAATCACCTAAGCCATTAAACTCAAACACAATCTCCACCTCCTTATCCTTTAACACATAACAAACCATAAAAAGTTCTATTAATAGACCAGTAATAAATGCCCCCAAAACAACCTTATTAGAAACTCAAACTTCAGGATACTGTTCTGTAGCCATAGCCGTCGTATAACCAAAAACCACCATCATACCACCCAAATAAATTAAAAATACCATTAAACCTAAAAAGGACCCACCAAAGTTTAATACAATCCCACAACCAACCCCACCACTCACAATAAGACCTAACCCCCCATAAATGGGCGAAGGCTTCGAAGAAAACCCTACAAAGCCCATCACAAAAATAATACTTAAAATAAATACAATGTATGTTATCATTATTCTCACATGGAGTCTAACCATGACTAATGATATGAAAAACCATCGTTGTTATTCAACTACAAGAACTCTAATGACCAACATCCGAAAATCCCACCCACTGATAAAAATTGTAAACAACGCATTCATCGACCTCCCAGCCCCATCAAACATCTCTTCATGATGAAACTTCGGATCCCTCTTAGGAGTCTGCCTAATTCTACAAATCCTTACAGGCTTATTCCTGGCCATACACTACACATCAGACACCATAACAGCATTTTCCTCCGTCACCCACATCTGTCGAGATGTAAACTACGGCTGAATTATCCGATACATACATGCAAACGGAGCCTCAATATTTTTTATCTGCCTATATATACACGTAGGACGAGGGTTATATTATGGGTCTTACACTTTCCTAGAGACATGAAACGTCGGGGTAATTCTTCTATTTATAGTAATAGCCACAGCATTCATAGGATACGTGCTGCCATGAGGACAAATATCATTCTGAGGAGCAACGGTCATCACAAACCTCCTATCAGCAATCCCATATATTGGCACCAACCTAGTTGAATGAATCTGAGGAGGCTTCTCGGTAGACAAGGCAACCCTAACCCGATTTTTCGCCTTCCACTTCATCCTCCCGTTTATTATTACAGCGCTGGTTATGGTCCACCTATTATTCCTCCATGAAACAGGATCCAACAACCCAACAGGAATCTCATCAGACATAGACAAAATTCCATTCCACCCCTATTACACTATCAAGGACATCCTAGGCGCCCTACTATTAATCCTAGCCCTAATAGTACTAGTACTATTCACACCTGACCTCCTCGGAGACCCCGACAACTACACCCCAGCGAACCCCCTCAATACACCTCCCCATATCAAACCTGAATGATATTTCCTGTTCGCATATGCAATCCTACGATCTATCCCCAACAAGCTAGGAGGTGTCCTAGCCCTAGTACTCTCAATCCTAATTCTAATCCTAATACCTCTACTACACATATCAAAACAACGAAGTATAATATTCCGACCATTAAGCCAATGCTTATTCTGACTCTTAGTGGCAGACCTACTAACCCTTACATGAATTGGAGGACAGCCAGTTGAACACCCATATATTATTATCGGACAACTAGCATCCATCATTTACTTCCTCCTTATTCTTGTACTAATACCAGTTATCAGTACAATCGAAAACAACCTCCTAAAATGAAGACGGGTCTTTGTAGTACATTAAATACACTGGTCTTGTAAACCAGAAAAGGAGAACAACCAACCTCCCTAAGACTCAAGGAAGAAGCGATTGCTCCGCCATCAGCACCCAAAGCTGAAGTTCTACCTAAACTATTCCCTGAATACTATTAATATAGCACCACAAGTTTCAAGAGCCTTGCCAGTATTAAATTTACTAAAATTTTCAACAACTTAATACAAACTTTGCACTCAAGCCCAAAATTATAAACTGATACTGATTAACTACACGAATGAAAAATCACATAATATATAAATGTATTCTAAATGTAATACTATGCCACACCAACGTGGTGTAGGACATAACATGTATATAGTACATTATATTATGTAATAAGAACATATTATATATGCATAGTACATTATATTAATGTAATAAAGACATAATATGTATATAGTACATTATATTAAATGCCCCATGCTTATAAGCAAGTACATTACATTCATTGACAGTACATAGTACATGTTATTATTGATCGGACATAGCACATCCAGGTCAAATCAATTCTCGTCAACATGCGTATCCCTTCCACTAGATCACGAGCTTGATCACCATGCCGCGTGAAACCAGCAACCCGCTCGGCAGGGATCCCTCTTCTCGCTCCGGGCCCATAAATCGTGGGGGTAGCTATTTAATGAATTTTATCAGACATCTGGTTCTTTCTTCAGGGCCATCTCACCTAAAATCGCCCACTCTTTCCTCTTAAATAAGACATCTCGATGGACTAATGACTAATCAGCCCATGCTCACACATAACTGTGGTGTCATACATTTGGTATTTTTTTATTTTGGGGGATGCTTGGACTCAGCTATGGCCGTCAAAGGCCCCGACCCGGAGCATGAATTGTAGCTGGACTTAACTGCATCTTGAGCACCAGCATAATGGTAGGCATGGGCATGGCAGTCAATGGTAGCAGGACATAAATTATATTATATATCCCCCCCCCCCTCTTATATATGCACCATCATTTTTGACACGCTTCTCCCTAGTTTATTATTTAAATTTATCGCATTTTCAATACTCAAATTGGCACTTCAGCCGAAGTAAGTATATAAATGCCCGCCTCGACTATGTG